TTTTAAATTTTTTAATATAATATGCCCACTAGGTCTTTCAACTAACTAATTAAACCATTCGAATATTATCGAAATAGAAACATTTTTTTTGTAGCGCAGAAAAAAGGTAAACAAAATCAAATAAATAAAGAATTCATTATATATTCAACGAATATCCCTAAAAAAATGCATAGATTCTTTAATTATCTAGCTTTAATTATCTAGGAAAAATATATCTACAGATACTGAAATAGATACTCATACAAATGAATCATGTGCCAGGAACCAGATTTGAACTGGTGACACGAGGATTTTCAGTCCTCTGCTCTACCAACTGAGCTATCCCGACCCTTCTTGCCGCATAAGACTCATTTTTATTTTAAAAGATTACTGGAGTATATGTCAATGAATCTATATCAACTAAGTAAAAAAAAAGACGAAAAATCAAAGTTTGTAAGTTAGTTTCAGTAGTAGTAATTATTTTGTATTGTTTTGTTAATCACGCATATGAGAATTCCTTGCTCAAAAAAAAAAGAATATATTCATTTGTACGTTTATCATAAAAAAAATTCTATGTGTTTCACATATATATTTCAAAACTTGTGACTTGCAATTATCATAAGAAATTTTTGAAAATAAAAAGAAAAATTCCAATTTAGTTGTGAAAGAATAAACTGAATAGAAACTGAATAAAACACATAAATAACGACTTAAAGATCGAGAGGATATGGGAAAAAAATTAGAAAGTTAAACAGACCTTTTTTTGGGGATAGAGGGACTTGAACCCTCACGATTTGATTAAATCGACGGATTTTCCTCTTACTATAAATTTCATTGTTGTCAGTATTGACATGTAGAATAGGACTCTATCTTTATTCTCGTCTGATTGATCAGTTCTTCAAGGGATCTATCAGATTATGATGAAGTGAATAATTTGATCAATGAATATTCCATCTTTTCTTCAACTTGGAATTGATTTGATTCACATCTTTCATTTGTGAATATTTTTATCACAAATGGATCTTCATTTTGTTAGAATAGCTTCCATTGAGTCTCTGCACCTATCCCTTTTTTATTATCACTTTCTGAACTTTTCTTTGTTTTCGGAAAACAGGATTTGGCTCAGGATTGCCCATTGTGAATTCCAGGGTTTCTCTGAATTTGAAAGTTCTCACTTGGTAAGTTTCCATACCAAGACTCAATCAAATTAAGTCCGTAGCGTCTACCGAATTTCGCCATATCCCCTCTTTTTTTGATTTGCGAATCTCATTATAATGCTTTTTTCATTTCTATTAGGATAATTATGCGGGAACTTTTGAATTGATTAAATACAGATTTTTATATTGAAAAATCTTTTCTCCTATTTTATTGATTTTCTTTCATCTATACTCGATACCATTATTTGCTTGAATTAGAAATGATTCTATTATCTATATATTGACAATTCAACATACACAGATATATACCACATATCTATTTCTATTCTATTCCCCTACTTCTATTATTTTTTCATGCAATTTGGAATACTCCAATGGTCAATTCTTTTTTTTTCATCTTAGTTTTTTATCTTATCTTTCCGAATGAAAACACGGGAATCTTTTATTATGATCTGGGTTGGGATTTTCTTTTTGTTTCATTTTTTTCTTTTTTCCTTAAAGCAAACAGATAAAGACTCTCTATAACAAAAAAAATGAAAATTTTCATTTTTTTGTTTTTGTTGAAATAAACAATCCATTTATTCATATAGAATTGATAGAACTAAAACGAATCTAATGGCTAGAAATAACCATTCTTTTAATGTAGAATTAGACATTCATTTAGAAATATGAAATTCCTAATTATTTACTTTACTAAAATTCACAATAATAATATTTTTGAAAGAATCAAATAGATATAGATAGCTATTTGATAAATAGATCGAAATTAATTATATTAATATTAATTATATTAATTATTAATTCCTATCTTGCACTTTATTTTATGTTATGTACTAAAATATCAAATAAATAATATAAATTAAATAATATAAATAAGAAATATTGGATTGGATATTCTATATTTTGTATGTTTGTATTAATTTGAATTATGTTATAAATAACTAACAATTTATAACTAAGATACCATTTATTAAATCCCTATGCATACGCATATTTTGGTTATGTTAGCCCGCTTAGCTCAGAGGTTAGAGCATCGCATTTGTAATGCGATGGTCATCGGTTCGAATCCGATAGCCGGCTTTTCTCAATTTGTTTTCGATTTTTTACATAATTGATAATATCTTTTTTATAAATAAATTGGAAGAGTTCGATCTCTGTGGAACAAATCAAGAAAAGAACCTACTTTTTTTATTTTTTTTTTATATACAATAGAATAAAGTTCGGATATTGATAGAATTCGTCTAATTCTTCTTTGTAGTATAATACTTTAGTAGATTTCGCTTCATTTATATATAATATAATATTTTTCATTTAGTTTAGTTTTAATTTTGATTTATAAGATTTTCCATTAAAAAAAAGGAGTC